TATTATATTAGAAAAAGGATTAAATAATTACAATGGATTTAAAAAAATGAAAACTTATTTTTAGGTAAATCAATTTCGAAATGCTTCCGTAAAGTGTCTGATATCTCTTTTACATCTTCTATCCGAAAATATTCAATTCTCATAAGATCTTCTTTACTCTTGCTTAAAAGTTCTAATAGTGTATGTATATTCGACCTTTTGAGACAATTATAGGTCCGATAAGGTAATTCTGATTGGTCAATAAAAATACATTTCAATGGAATTTCTTTTTTGTTTTTCTTTAGATTAGTTAATCTATCTTGAAAAGTAAAAATCGGTAGAGTAAACCTGTTTTTATTTTCTTTTAATTTAAAATTTATGTCCTCTTCCTCCCCATGTAGAAAAGGAATAAATAAATCAATCAAATTACGAGAAGCTTCATAAAGTGCTTCCTTAGGAGTTAAACTTCCATTTGTCCATATTTCTAGAAAGAGTATCTCTTCTTTTTCCTTCCCATTCCCAAAAGAATGAATACTATGATTCGCATTTCGAACCGGCATAGATACAGCATCTATAGGATAACTTCCATCTTGAGAGTTAATTGTTAGTTTTGTACGATATCCGCGATCTCTCCTTATTTGTAATCCAATACACAAATCAATTGGTTCCGTAAGATTAGCTATATGTTGTGTTGTGTCAACTATTTTTACGGAAGGTGGTGAAATGATATCTTGAGCGGTTACGTATTTAGGGCCCTTGACGCAAATGGATGCGTCTCGAACTCCATGTATATTACTTCTCAATACAATTTCTTTCAAATTTAGTAAAATTTCATGTACCGATTCTTCAATACCTACTATCGTAGAATATTCATGTGGCACCTTTTCAGATTTTGCACATGTGATACATGTTCCTTCTATTTCTCCAAGTAAAGCCCTTCGCATGGCAATACCTATGGTATCGGCTTGACCTTTCATAAGTGGGCACAGAATGAAACGACCATAATAAAGACGATTACTATCTATTCTTGATTCAACACACCTCCACTGCAGTGTTCGAGTGGATCCTACTACTTCCTCTCGAACCATACTATACTAATACTATTATTTGATCAGATCATTGAATCATTTATTTCTCTTGAAATCCTTTTTTATTATTTCTATACACGTCTTTTTTTAGGAGGTCGACATCCATTATGTGGCATAGGTGTTACATCACGTACGAAACTTAGTCGTATACCACTTCTACAAATGGCTCGTAATGCTGCGTCTCTTCCAAGTCCAGGACCCTTTATCATAACTCCTGCTCGTTGCATACCCTGATCAACTACAGTACGAATAGCATTTACTGCTGCTGCTTGAGCAGCGTAGGGTGTCCCTCTTCTTGGGCCTTTGAATCCAGAAGTACCAGCAGAGGCCCAAGAAACCACTCGACCTCGTACATCTGTAATAGTTACAATAGTATTGTTCAAACTTGCTTGAACATGAATAATTCCTTTTGGTATTCTACGTCCATTCTTACGCGAACCAATACGCCCATTCCTACGTGAACCAGTTTTTGGTATAGCTTTTGTCATATTTTATCATCTCATAACTATGAGTCAGAAATATACAGAAAGAAAAGATACGGAAATATCCATTTCATGTTAAAAAAAATCCCCCTTTTGCCCTTCCTATATTAACAAAAAAAAACTTTTTTTTGTTATCCTTGTCTCTGTTTATGTCTCGGATTGGAACAAATCACTATAATTCGCCCGCGCCGACGGATCAGTCGACATTTTTCACAAATTTTACGAACAGAAGCCCGTATTTTCATATTTATTATTCCTTACCTTAATGTTGAATCTATTTCTTGGAAGAAAATAAGTCTCTTGCATTTTTTTAATTGTATCGTCATGAAAATGAAAGGAATGCTTAAAAAATTATCTAATCGTTCGAATCTTTGTTTCGAAGTCTATAAATTATACGTCCCCTGGTTGAATCATAACGACTTACTTCAATTTTGACTCTATCCCCCGGTAGTATCCGTATAAAACTACGGCGGATCCTTCCCGAAATATAACCTAGAATTACATCTTCATTATCTAAGCGGACCCGGAACATACCGTTGGGAAGTGATTCAGTAATTAAACCTTCATGAATCAATTTTTGTTCTTTCATTCCAGGTAAGCTCCTTGAAGTATCAACTAATGGAGGAAAAGTTATATAATTCACTTTTCTTCTCTATAAAATAGGAAGTTAGAGATAAAATTAGGATACCGGAGGAGGAGGATCACCATATATATAACAAAAGTTCGCCTCCAATTTTTTCTCGTCGAGCTTCTCGATCCGTCATTATACCTCGAGAAGTGGAAAGAATTACAATTCCTATTCCACCTAAAATCTTAGGAATTTGTTGGTAGTTGGAATAAATTCGTAAACCAGGTCGGCTGATACGCTTTAAAATAGTTCTATGTATTCTTTTCCTAGTCTTTTTATGTCGCATAGTTAAAACCAAGAAATTTTTGTTACCTTCTTGATGTTTCCGAACGTTTTCAATAAAACCTTCTCGTAGAAGTATTTTCACAATATTTTCGGTAATATTAGTAGATGCTATTCGAATCGTTCCTTTTTTACCCATGTCAGCATTTCTTATAGAAGTTATTATATTGGAAATAGTGTCCCTACCCATGGCGAACTATAATTATTGGTGCCTTCTAATTTTGATATAATTAACATGTTCCCTTTTTTGTTTGTTTTATTTTCTTTCATTTTATTGTGTATTTTTTTTTTAATATTATAAAAAAAGTATATGCGTGAGACACGATCTACTACTCCACTAAATTTGATCATGTTCTGATATATCATAGTCTCGTCTAGTATTATTTATAATACCTCGGGAGCCAATGAAACTATTTTAGTAAAATTCAACTGTCTCAATTCCCGAGCGATCGCACCAAAAACCCGAGTTCCCTTTGGATTTCCTTCTTGATCAATGACAACCGCAGCATTGTCATCATATCGTATTATGATACCGTTGTCACGTTTGAGTTCTTTACAAGTACGTACAATTACAGCTCTAATTACTTCGGATCTTTCTAGTGGCATATTTGGCACTGCTTCTTTGATTACAGCAACAATAACGTCACCAATATGAGCATATCTATAATTACCAGCTCCTATGATTCGAATACACATCAATTCTCGAGCTCCGCTGTTATCCGCTACATTCAAAAAGGTTTGAGGTTGAATCATATTATTTTATTGGAATCTGTTATTTTAATGGAAAGAATGAAGGAAAGAAAAAAAGAAATATTTTCTGTCCAGAAATAAAGAAACTTGCAGTTGTTTTTTCATCCTCAATAGACCATTTAGTTCTAGATTACCATCCTGACAAATTGAGTTCGTATAGGCATTTTGGACGCAGCTAGTGAAATAGCTGCTCTGGCTACAGTTTCTGATACTCCACCCATTTCATAAAGTATTCGACCTGGTCTAACAACGGATACCCAATATTCGGGGGATCCCTTCCCCGAACCCATACGTGTTTCTGCGGGTCTCACTGTAACAGGTTTGTCGGGAAATATGCGTACCCATATTTTTCCACCACGACGCACATATCGTGTCATTGCTCTTCGCCCTGCTTCTATTTGTCTAGCTGTGATCCAAGTGGGTTCGAGTGCTTTAAGAGCGTATCTGCCGAAACAAATATGATTGCCGCGACAAGATATTCCCTTCATTCTTCCTCTATGTTGTTTACGAAATCTGGTTCTTTTGGGGTTATAGTTGATGGTCATTTCTTAATTCGATCTCTACTGCAAAACTGGACACGAAAGTTTCCTTTCACCCAGCTCCTCGCGAATGAAAAGATTCACTAATATGACATATTACAGATACACATGGAAAAATAATCCAATAAGACATTTATAAATATTGAATTTGTTATATAGGAAGACGGGATATACAGATAGAATGTTTCTATTATGCATATTTATGGATTATAAATAATGTTTATAATGTGTTTTTTTTTTATAATGATCCTTATTTTGACCCTTCTCAAATGATGCCAAAATATTGTAATGTAATCTAAAGTTTCGCGGGCGAATATTGACTCTTTGTTTTTTGTTATTTCGAGGTCAATCCATGACTTCTCGAAATAAATTTGTTTTTTTTTTTCTCGGTTCGTTCCGCCATCCCACCCAATGAATTATTCGGATTTGTTTTCAGTAGAATCCTATGCAGTCACAGGTTTCATCGTTCCTATAGCTTCTCCATTAATGGTTAAGTCTGAACTCCGCAATGGAGCTCCTTCCAAAAATTGATCTTCTTGAGTCAATCTACTTAGTTTTTATTAACCCAAGGCTCTTTATTATTCATATCGCTTTATTTTATTATTTTATTATTATTTTATATTTATTATTTATTCAGTTTTGATGCTTTATTACATTGCCTTTTATGAGGTAATTCATAGACCATACATATTGGAATCATATATCATTTATATTTTTGTTCTTTCTTTCTCTCATCCTTCCATTTATCTACATCTCTTTATTTTTGCTTCACAACCCATAAATAATTTGATTTCCATAAATAATATTTTTTATAGAAAAGGTTTTAGTTGCAGTTGCTGCAACTATATGATTGATCCACCCATCTCATATAGTGACTGTTTCTTGGGATATCGATACTACGAAGCAATAAGTTAGTTATTAGTTTTTTTATTATACTTATTAAGTTAAGTTTAAGTAACTTAATTAAGTTTAAGTGGGGGTCAGTCTTTTTTTGAATCCCAACTCTTAACTCTAAAGAAAAATTAACGAGTCACACACTAAGCATAGCAATTCTAACAAATGGTTAATCGAATTTTTATTCAACCTTATAGAATTAGAATTGCTCATTTTTGTTTGATTTAATGGAAAAAGAATGAACAAGTTTGTGATTTTTTGTTCTATCACTGAATAGAATGAAAAGACAAATAAAAGTAAAGTCTATTATTGCTCCTCCCAAAATATCCAAATTTTGATGCCTAATACTCCATAAATA